ATAATCGTCGAAGTAAAATTAAAATATTGGGACCTAAAAGATCGAATAGAACGATATATAAACAAGTAAATCCGTTTTGAATTCGAAGAAACTCCTTTAATTAAAGCGGATTCATGATTCGAAGGGAAGTAGAATACTCAAGAATTTCAAACTTTATTTTATTTATGTCGTACTTTTGAATAAAGAATTAAGAAAATATAAGTTCGAAACTCTAAACTAAGTCAAAAAAAAGTCAATGAAAAATTAATTAACGAAATGGTTTTAAACTTGAGTAAGAAGTATATTTTTAAGGTTTTTTTTTGAAGCGAGAATCACTTTCTATATTTGGTATAACTACTTGAGCCGGATGAGAGGAAACTTTCACGTCCGGTTTTGAGAGGGGGGGGAGATCTTATAGTATCCTATCCCAATTTTTCTTTTGCTAGGTCTATAATGAAAAAACCGACTTTCTTACGATTACGAGGTTCATTCGAATATGAAATTCAATCTTGGAAATATAGCATCCCCTTTTTTTTTACTACCCAAGGCTTCGATACATTTCGAAATCGCGAAATATCTACTGGAGCAAGGGCCATCCGAGAACAATTAGCCGATCTGGATTTGCGAATGATTATAGATTATTCATTTTGTGAATGGAAAGAATTAGGGAAAGAGGGGTCCACAGGTAATGAATGGGAAGATCGAAAGGTTGGAAGAAGAAAGGATTTTTTGGTTAGACGCATGGAATTAGCTAAATATTTTATTCGAACGAATATCGAACCAGAATGGATGATTTTGTGTCTATTACCAGTTCTTCCCCCCGAACTAAGACCGATCATTCAAATAGATGGAGGTAAACTAATGAGTTCGGATATTAATGAACTATATAGAAGAGTTATCTATCGGAACAATACTCTTAATGACCTATTAATAGCAAGTAGGTCTACTCCGGGGGAATTAGTAATGTGTCAGGAGAAGTTAATACAAGAAGCCGTGGATACACTTCTTGATAATGGAATTCGTGGACAACCAATGAGGGATGGTCATAATAAAATTTATAAGTCGTTTTCTGGTGTAATTGAAGGAAAAGAGGGAAGATTTCGTGAAACTTTACTTGGCAAACGAGTCGATTATTCAGGACGTTCCGTTATTATCGTAGGTCCATCACTTTCATTACATCAATGTGGATTACCTCGAGAAATAGCAATCGAGCTTTTCCAGATATTTGTAATTCGCGGTCTAATTAAACAACATCTTGCTTCGAACATAGGAGTTGCGAAGAGTAAAATTCGGGACAAAGAACCCATTGTATGGGAAATACTTCAGGAAGTTATGCAAGGGCATCCTGTATTGCTGAATAGAGCACCTACTCTGCATAGATTAGGCATACAGGCATTCCAACCAATTTTAGTGGAAGGACGCGCTATTTGTTTACACCCATTAGTTTGTAAGGGATTCAATGCAGATTTTGATGGAGATCAAATGGCTGTTCATGCGCCTTTATCTTTGGAGTCTCAAGCGGAGGCTCGTTTCCTTATGTTTTCTCATATGAATCTCTTGTCTCCAGCTATTGGTGATCCCATTTCTGTGCCAACTCAAGATATGCTTATTGGACTCTATTTATTAACGATCAGAAATAACCGAACTATTTGTTCAAATCGGTATAACCCGTGGAATTTCAAAAATTATCAATCTCAAAATGAAAATGAAAGAGTTGATAATAAAAATCATGATACTAAATATATTAAAAAATACTCCTTTTCTAATTCTTATGATGTAATTGGAACTTCTCGGCATAAAATAAGCAATTTATATTTAGATAGTCTTTTGTGGCTTCGGTGGCGACTAGATCAACACTTTATTGCTTCAAGAGAAGCTCCTATCGAAGTTCATTATGAATCCTTGGGTACTTATCATGAAATTTACCAATACTATCTAAAAGTAAGAAGTGTAAAAAAAGAAATTCGTTGTATATACATTCGAACTACTATTGGTCATATTTCCCTTTATAGAGAAATCGAAGAGGCCATACAAGGATTTTATCGGGCCTGCTCATAGGGTACCTAATCAATAGATACCGATGAAAGTTCATGTCTCAATGGTTCAACTAGTATCATAGTTCCTCCCCTTCCACGTGAATCACAATCGATAAAAGGAAGTTTTTGAATCACCGACTTAAACCCATTGTTGAATCCTACTAAGCAGAATATAGAGGTACTTATGGCAGAAGGGGTCAATTTGGTCTTTCACAATAAAATAATAGATGGAACTGCCATGAAACGACTTATTAACGGATTACTGGATCACTTCGGAATGGCATATACATCACACATCTTGGATCAAGTAAAAACTATGGGTTTTCAGCAAGCCACTGCTACATCTATTTCATTAGGAATTGATGATCTTTTAACAGTTCCCACAAAAGGATGGCTAATCCAAGATGCTGAAAAACAAAGTTTCATTTTGGAAAAAAACTATCATGTTGGGAGTATACACGCGGTAGAAAAATTACGTCAATCTATTGAGATATGGTCTATTACAAGTGAATATTTGCGACAAGAAATGAATCCCAATTTTAGGATGACTGATCCCCTTAATCCCGTCCATTTAATGTCTTTTTCGGGAGCTAGAGGAAATGCATCTCAGGTACATCAATTAGTGGGTATGAGAGGATTAATGTCGGATCCCCAAGGACAAATGATTGATTTACCCATTCAAAGCAATTTATGCGAAGGCCTTTCGTTAACAGAATATATTATTTCTTGCTACGGAGCTCGCAAAGGAGTTGTCGATACTGCTGTACGAACATCAGATGCTGGATATCTCACACGCAGACTTGTTGAAGTAGTTCAACACATTGTTGTACGTAGAACGGATTGCGGAACTATAAAAAGTATTTCTGTGAGTCCTCGAAAAGGGATGCTGCTGGAAATAATTTTTAGCCAAACAGTAATTGGTCGTGTATTAGCAGATGATATATATACGGGTTCTCGATGTATTGCCGCCCGTAATCACGATATTGGAATTGGGCTTGCCAATCGATTAAGAACCTTTCGAGGACAACCAATATTTATTCGAACCCCCTTTACGTGTAGAGGTACATCTTGGATCTGTCGATTATGTTATGGTCGGAGTCCTACTCATGGTGACCTCGTCGAATTAGGAGAAGCTGTAGGTATTATTGCGGGTCAATCTATTGGAGAGCCGGGTACTCAACTGACATTAAGAACTTTTCATACCGGTGGAGTATTCACAGGGGGGACTGCAGGACATGTACGGGCCCCCTCTAATGGAAAAATAAAATTCAATGAGTATTTGGTTCATCCCACACGTACACGTCACGGACACCCTGCTTTTCTATGTTATATCGATTTGTATGTAATTATTGAGAGTGCCGATTTTATACATAACGTTAAGGTTCCACCAAAAAGTTTTCTTTTAGTTCAAAATGATCAATATGTAAAATCGGAACAGGCGATTGCTGAGATTCATTCGGGAATATCCACTTTGAATTTAAAAGAAAGGGTTCGAAAACATATTTCTTCTGACTTAGAGGGAGAAATGCATTGGAGTACCGATGTGTACCATGCACCTGAATTTACATATAGTAATGTTCATCTCTTACCAAAAACAAGTCATTTATGGATATTATCGGGAGGTCCGTGCCGATCCACCGTAGCCCCCCTTTTGCTCCATAAGGATCAAGATCAAATGAAGGTTTTTTCTCGTTCTGTCGAACGAAAGTTTTTTTCTAACCTATCAGTGACTAATGATCACGTGAGACACAAATTCTTTAGTTTTCATTTTTCTGGTAAAAAAGAAGAGAGCATTCCTGATTATTCAGAACTTAATCGAATCATATACACGGATCGTTATAATCTCCTATATACATTCATTCTCGCCAAAAATTCTGATCTATTGGCAAAGAGGCGTAAAAACAGATTTTTCATCCCATTTCAATCAATTCCAGAACGAGAAAAAGAACAAATATCCCATTCGGGTATAGTGATTGAACTATCCATAAATGTTATTTTCCGTAGAAAAAAAATGATTGCATATTTCGACGATCCTAGATACAAAAGAAATAATTCGGGAATTAATAAATATGATACTATTATAAAGTCTCACGTTAAAAAAAAGGATTTGGTTGAGTATCGAGGAGTTAAAAAAATTAGTATTAGTAAAGGAAAAAACAAAAAAGAGAAACTATTTCTCATTCCAGAGGAAGTGCATATCTTACCTCGATCTTCTTCCATAATGGTACGAAACAGTAGTATCATTGGAATAGGTACACGAATTACTTTAAATAGAAGAAGCAGTGCATGTGGATTGGTACGAGTGGAGATAAAAAAAAAATTTTTTGAATTAACAATTTTTTCTGGCGATATCTATTTTACTGGAAAAACCAATACTGTAAAAATCGATAAGATATTTCGCCACAGTGACATCTTGATATCACCAAGATCTGGAAAAACAAATTCCAAGGAATTCAAAAAAAAACGTAAAAATTTGGTTTATGCCCAACGGATTACATTTACCAAGAAAAAGTTTTTTGTTTTGGTTCGACCTGTAGTCATATCTAAAACAGCGGGGGATATAAGTTTAACAACACTCTTCCCGCAAGATGGGTTACAGGAAGCGGATAATGTTCAACTTCAAGTTGTTAATTCTATCGTGGGTAAACCCATCATTTTGGGAGGATTTTCTGGCATAAGTATTCAATTATTTCGGACGTGTTTAGTATTGAATTGGAACCAAGACAAAAAAGAATTTTCGATAGAACAGGCCTATACTTCCCTTGTTGAAGTAAGAGCAAAGGGTTTAATGCGCAATTTTCTAAGAATTGACTTAGTGAAATCTCCTATTTCGTATACCGGAAAAAGAAATGATCCGTCAGGTTCAAGATTTATTTCTGAGAATAGATCAGATCGCATCAATATCAATCCCTTTTATTACAAGACAAGAAAGATTCAAGAATCGCTTAGCCAAAATCAAGGAACTATTCGTACGTTTTCATTATTGAATAGAAATAATGAATATAAACCTTTGATAATTTTGTCATCATCGGATTGTTCTCGAACAGGTTTCTTCAACGGTGTAAAATATCACAATAAAAAAAAATCCATTAAAAGGAATTCCAGAATTGATTCGTTGGGACCTGTAGGAATAGCCCTTCCAATTGTGAATTTGGATTTTTTTTACTATTTCATAACTCATAATCAGATCTTGGTAACTAACTATTTGCAACTTGACAATTTAAAAAATTTTTTTGAAGTGCTTAAATTTTATTTCATAGGTGAAAATGGAATAATTTATAATAATATCGGTATATGCAGTAACAGAATTTGGAATCTATTCCATTTGAATTGGTATTTTCTCCACTATAATTATTATTGTGAGGAGACATCCACAATAATGAATCTTGGGCAGTTTATTTGTGACAATGTATGTATAACAAAAAATGTACCACACAAAAAATCCGGCCAAGTCTTAATTGTTCAAATTAGTTCTGTAGTAATAAGAGCAGCTCAGCCTTATTTAGCCACTCCCGGCGCAACTGTTCATGGCCATTATGGGGAAATATTTTACGAAGGAGATACATTAGTTACATTTATATATGAAAAATCAAAATCTGGTGATATAACACAGGGTCTTCAAAAGGTGGAACAGGTCTTAGAAGTGCGTTCGGTTGATTCAATATCAATGAATCTGGAAAGGCGGGTTAGGGGTTGGAACGAACGTATAACAAGAATTCTTGGCATTCCTTGGGGTTTCTTGATTGGTGCTGAGCTAACTAGAGTACAAAGTCGTATTTCTTTGGTTCATAAGATCCAAGAAATTTATCGATCTCAGGGGGTTCAAATTCATAATAAACATATAGAGATGATTGTCCATCAAATAACATCAAAAGTGGTGGTATCCGAAGATGGAATGTCTAATGTTTTTTTACCTGGAGAGTTGATTGGATTGTTACGAGCGAAGCGAACGGGGCGTGCTTTTGAAGAAGCCATTTGTTATCAAGTTATATTATTGGGAATAACGAGAACAGCTTTGAACACTCAAAGTTTTATATCCGAAGCGAGTTTTCAAGAAACCGCTCGAGTTTTAGCAAAAGCCTCTCTCCGGGGTCGTATCGATTGGTTGAAAGGGTTGAAAGAAAATGTTGTTCTGGGGAGTATGATACCCGCTGGAACTGGATTCATAGGATTTGCGCACCGTTCAAGGCAAGATAACAACATTCCTTTAGAACCCTCAAAAACAAAAAAAACAAATCTCTTCGGGGGGGAAATAGGAGATCTTTTGTTCTACCACAGAATATTTTTGGATTCTTCCATTTTAAACGATTCTCAGAAGATATAGCAGAACAAATTTTTTATAGGATTTAAGGATTCTTAAAATAAGAACGGATTTTTCCTTCTAATTCCGCGAATTGTGCCAGTTCAAAATAGAAACGAATTAACCAACAGTTCATTTTTGGTAGAAGATAAGGTTCCGTAGGAACAATTTTTTTCCAGTCCTTCCTCTTTTTTTTTGTTTTTCAAAAAAAAAAACAAAAAAAAAAAAAGACGAAGTGTGAGGAGAAATGACAAAAAGGTATTGGAACATCAATTTGGAAGAGATGATGGAGTCAGGAGTTCATTTTGGTCATGGTACAAGAAAATGGAATCCTAGAATGGCACCTTATATCTCTGGAAAGCGCAACGGTATTCATATCTCAAATCTTACTATAACTGCTCGGTTTTTATCAAAAGCTTGTGATTTGGTTTTTGATGCAGCAAGTAGAGAAAAACAATTTTTAATTGTTGGTACAAAGAATAAAGTAGCTAATTCAGTAGCATGGGCTGCAATACGAGCTCAGTGTCATTATGTTAATAAAAAATGGCTCGGTGGGATGTTAACGAATTGGTACACTACAGAAATGAGACTTCATAGGTTCAGGAATTTGAGAGCGGAACAACAGATGGGGAAACTCGAACACCTTCCAAAAAGGGATGCGGCTGTGTTGAAGAGACAATTATTTCATTTACAAACATATATGGGTGGAATTAAATATATGGAGGGGTTGCCTGATATTGTAATCATCGTTGATCAGCAAGAAGAATATACGGCTCTTCGCGAATGTATTGCTTTGGGAATTCCAACGATTTGTTTTATCGATACAAATTGTGACCCCGATCTCGCGGATATTTCGATTCCGTCAAATGATGATACTACAGCTTCAATCCGATTAGTTCTTAACAAATTAGTATTCGCAATTTGTGAAGGTCGTTTTCGCTTTATACGAAATCCTTGAGTATACTAAACGAATAGATAATAGATATATATAATAAATATATAAATGTAAAGAAAAAAAAAAGATCGAATTACTATATCTTGAATCGAAAAAATAATATGATTCACATAGTCAAGTTAAGAAAGAGGCAGTTGAATCAAAATAATTCTTTTTAAAGTGTGATTTTTGTTCAATATGGATGTTCTATTATGTTCCACCAATACCCTAAAGGAGGGGTTATACAATATATCCGATGTGGAAGTAGGCCAACATTTCTATTGGCAAATAGTAGGTTTTCAAGTCCATGCTCAAGTACTTATTACTTCTTGGGTTGTCATTGCTATCTTATTAGTTTCAGCCACTTTAGCTGTTCGAAATCCACAAACCATTCCCACTGCCGATCAGAATTTTTTCGAATATATCCTTGAATTCATTCGAGACGTGAGTAAAACTCAAATTGGAGAAGGATATGGCCCTTGGGTTCCCTTTATTGGAACTATGTTTCTATTTATTTTTGTTTCGAATTGGTCGGGGGCTCTTTTACCTTGGAAAATAATACAGTTACCTCATGGAGAGTTAGCTGCGCCCACGAATGATATAAATACTACTGTTGCTTTAGCTTTACTCACCTCATTGGTATATTTCTATGCGGGTATTACAAAAAAAGGATTGGGTTATTTCAGTAAATACATTCAGCCAACTCTAATCCTTTTACCTATTAATATTTTAGAAGATTTCACAAAACCCCTATCACTTAGTTTTAGACTTTTTGGCAATATATTAGCTGATGAATTAGTAGTTGTTGTTCTTGTTTCTTTAGTACCTTCAGTGATTCCTATACCTGTTATGTTCCTTGGATTATTTACAAGTGGTATTCAAGCTCTTATTTTTGCAACTTTAGCTGCGGCTTATATAGGCGAATCACTAGAGGGCCATCATTAGAGATTTAGAAAAGAAAGAGATTGAAAAAAAAAAATTTTCCACTTAAGCCAATCAACTCTTGTGAATGTATGTAATGTATATGTGATAGTAGGTCTTGACTATAGTCATATGAATTCACAAAAAAAGAACCGTGGATAGAAACGAAAAAGGAAATATCTAAGTAGTTCTTATTTCTTCAATTCGGAAATTCTTAGTTACTTCAACTGGCTAGATAAATCTTCTTAGCGATGGAATAATTGGTTGATTGTATGTATCATTAACTATTTTTTGTGCGAGGAATTTTTCATGAATCCACTGATTTCTGCTGCTTCCGTTATTGCTGCCGGATTGGCTGTAGGGCTTTCTTCTATTGGACCCGGAGTGGGTCAAGGTACCGCTGCGGGCCAAGCTGTAGAGGGGATCGCAAGACAGCCCGAAGCAGAGGGTAAGATACGAGGTACTTTATTACTTAGTCTGGCTTTTATGGAAGCTTTAACAATTTATGGATTGGTTGTAGCATTAGCGCTTTTATTTGCGAATCCTTTTGTTTAATACTAGAAATCGAAAAATCTAAAAAAAACGTATATGTATTTTATTTTTTTAGACTTATTACTTATTTGAATTATGTTAAAATATCATCCCCTTTATTTTATATTTATTCGTTGATAAAAAAACGAATCCATGGAAAGGACCGATTTGAGGATGTAAAATTTTCATACCAACTCATTTTTGTCCCTCTCGTTCTTAGTCCAACGGAAACTTTTTATTTTAGAAGTATCATTTGTATTTAGACATAAAAACGACATATTAAATAAAAAGTGAAGGTTAGAACTCTTTCGATTGTTTTAGTTTATCTAGTAAGAGGAGATCATATGAAAAATATAAGCAATTCGTTCGTTTCTTTAAGTCACTGGCCATTTGCCGGGGGTTTCGGGTTGAATACCGATATTTTAGCAACAAATCCAATAAATCTAAGTGTAGTATTTGGTGTATTGATTTTTTTTGGAAAGAGAGTGTGTGCGAGTTGTTTATTTCAAGAATAGGCTGTATTCAACCAGCTGCACATTCTAATTAGGAAAGCACGGTGCATGATCTCGCGAATTACTTCTTAATAAATTGATAAATAATAGTATGGAAGAACCATAGCATTTCGTGATTTATTGGTAAATTGACTTTGCTTCGATTCTCTATCAATCAATACAATAAGCTGAAACTATTAACATGGTTAAAGCTAAGCTATTTGAAGTGCAGATGCGGCATTTCCTATTCTATTCCTAATAGTATTTTTTCGACTATGTATGTTAATACATAAATAAATGGTTTCAAAACGAAACGAATCGTTGGAATTTTGTTCGATATAGAACACTCATGTCGATAAAATAACTTGAACCGCTTATTGGAATATTGGATAAAATTGGAAACTAAGAGGTATGTCAACTCCTTATTTTTTTTATTTGATACACTGTTGGATCAATGACCTATGTATATATAAATATAAAAGTATCAAATAAAAGTAATTTTTGAATTTGAAGAAAAAAAAAAAGAAACAACTTTGCTGAGCTGATAATTACATATTTTTCAGAAGAGTCCTTTTCGATCTTTTTTTAATATGAATGAACAGATAAGAAGGGATAGGCTCATTTTAAATAAAAAAGATATGGGAATTATCCATTAAGTAATTGAGCATGAGAGCCAAATGAATTGAAAGATTCATGTTTGGTTCGGGAGGGGATTATGGAAGTTTTTGAAATGAGATAGAAAAAAAAAGATAGTCCACTTTTATTAAATGATTTATTAGATAATCGAAAACAGAGGATTTGGAATACT